TGTGCATATTATTTTAATAATGTAAATAGACACACTTTGGGCTTTAAAAATACTACTAGAGGTTTTCCTGTTTCCGGGGGGTTTTCAGGAGTGTTAGTGATCTCAGGAGTATTGGGGGGTAGGGGGGTTTACGCGCAAAAACCCCGGGGGTATCTTAGATATGTTAGGAGAAATATTCATACTTTATGCTCTTGATATCCAAGTATGTGGTTCTTTATTTAAAATCTTTCCACCATTAATACTATTTCCTCGCGCGCAAGGAAATGTTCAACCTTGTTAGTCATTACCGTGTGCACTCTGAAATGTCAAGTGAAAGGAAACCAAAAAAGAGGAACCCCTTGCTCGCTGGAGTGAACGCTCGGCTTGCTGGGTAACGAGTCGTATGTACTCCACCATTAACTTATGCCAGCGTCGATGAAAGTGTGGGGAATAAATCAATTTATGGCCCTGAAGTAGGAACCAAATGCCAGGAATAATTCACTGAGTGAAACCCCCACAATAGTTGTCCCTCACCTTCAATAAACGTATGCATTAAGGAATCAACTGATGGTCGGTTCTTACTACATTAAGATTGTGTTCTTGACGAGATGGTGAGTCAAGGTATATCTTGACTCATGAGTGTTTGTGTTAGGTCTTAAGTTTCGCCAGTCTTTACTCCAATTATGTATAATATACCATTAATGCTTTATGTATATCTTAGTATATATGTTGATGTATGAATGTTATAATACTAGTTATGTTAATAAAAGATTAATGTACTTGAATGCTATTGATATGGTTAATATAGTTTTATGGTGTAAGTACATATATGCATTTTTTAAAAAAAAGCAAATATGTGCAAAGAATAGTTTAGTTTAGAATCCTAGCTTTGGGAGTTAGGGGTAGGAGTTAGAATCTCCTTTCTTTGAGCATTAGGGAGGATTTTAACCTCCGACATCCGGTTTACAAGACCGGCGCTCTAAAACTGAGCTACTAGTGCAAGATCATCCAAGGGCTTTGTTTTCCAGTCAGCCTGCTAGGGGTGTTAGGACTAGAAATAAGAAGAAGTATAAGAAAGATGCAATTTGACCAATGATAATAAAGGGGTGTTCTACAGGCATACCTCCGATTCAGGTGAGAATGGCGACGTCTGCGACTAGGGCTCAAAATAAAAACTGGGTGATGGGGCGGAATGTGAGGCTTCGTTGTTTTGATGTGTGGAGGATGGGGACAACTATTAGTACGAGGATAGAGAATAAGAGGGCTAGTACCCCTCCTAGTTTGTTTGGGATGGAACGAAGAATTGCGTACGCAAATAAGAAATATCACTCAGGCTTGATGTGGGGTGGGGTTACTAGTGGATTGGCGGGGGTGAAGTTGTCTGGGTCGCCGAGGAGGTTTGGGGAGAATAGTGCTAAGGATGTAAGTGTAATGAGGAGTACTGCGAATCCTAGAAGATCTTTATAGGAGAAGTAGGGGTGGAATGAGATTTTGTCTGCGTCTGAGTTAAGACCGAGTGGGTTGTTTGAGCCTGTTTCATGGAGAAAGAGCAGGTGAATTACTGTTGCAGCTGCAATGATGAATGGGAAGAGGAAGTGGAAAGCGAAGAAGCGGGTGAGGGTGGCGTGGTCTACTGAGAAGCCGCCTCAGATCCATTGGACTAGGGTGTTTCCGATGTATGGTACGGCGGACAGGAGGTTAGTGATTACAGTGGCCCCTCAGAATGATATCTGTCCTCAGGGGAGGACATAGCCTACGAAAGCAGTCATCATAACTAGAAGTAGCAATACTACTCCGATGTTTCATGTTTCTTTATAAAGATAGGAGCCGTAGTATAAACCTCGGCCGATATGCATGTAAATGCAGATGAAGAAGAAAGATGCGCCGTTGGCGTGTATGTTTCGAATTAGTCAGCCATAGTTTACATCTCGGCAAATGTGTGCCACTGAAGAGAAAGCTGTTGCGATATCTGAAGTGTAGTGTATGGCGAGAAATAGTCCTGTGAGAATTTGAATGATTAAGCAAAGGCCTACTAAAGATCCAAAGTTTCATCAAACTGAAATGTTACAGGGTGCGGGAAGGTCAACTAATGCGTCATTTGCGATTTTTAAAAGTGGATGGGTTTTTCGGAGGCTTGCCATTATGGTTCTTGTAGTTGAATAACAACGGTGGTTTTTCAAGCCATTAGTCCTGGTTAAAATCCTGGCGGGAATTATGACTTATATTATGTCTTTGTTTTTGTTTGGCCTAGTGTTAGGGTTGGTTGCAGTTGCTTCTAATCCTTCCCCATATTTTGCGGCTTTAGGGTTAGTAGTGGTTGCGGGGATGGGATGTGGGGTATTGGTGGGCCATGGGGGCCCTTTCCTATCTTTAATTCTGTTTTTAATTTATTTAGGGGGGATGCTGGTTGTATTTGCGTATTCGGCAGCTTTAGCTGCGGAGCCTTACCCGGAGAGTTGAGGTAGTCGACCGGTTGCAGCTTATATATTGGTTTATGGGATTGGTGTAGCCTTAGTGTCTGGTTTATTTTGGGGAGGATGATACGAGGTTTCTTGAGTGCCTGTGGATGAACTTGGGGAGTTTTCTATGCTTCGGGGGGATACTGGTGGAGTTGCTCTTATATATTCTTTGGGAGGAGGAATGTTGGTTGTTAGTGCTTGGGTGTTGCTTTTAACTTTATTTGTAGTGCTTGAGTTGACGCGTGGACTGAGTCGGGGTACTCTTCGGGCAGTCTAGAGGATAAATACTAGTGTAGCAAGGGCGAGGGTGAGGAGGAATAAGGTTAGATAGGTTTTGATTATTCCTTGCTGGGCATTGCTTGTTGTGGTGACTAGGGGGATATTAGAGGAAATAATGGCTTTGGGTCCTGTTTTTTCTAACCAGGTTTGGTCGATTATTTGACTGGCGATTGTTTGGCCAAGGGTGAGGTTTAGTTTAGGGGTAAGGCGATGGATGATCATTGGGAAAAAGCCTAATATGTTGGAGAAGTGGTGGGTGGTTAGTTGAGGGAGGGGTTTGAATTGTTTGTTTGTTAAAGATGCTAGTTCTAGGGCAATTAACAGTCCTAAGATGGTAACAACCAGGGCAGCTAGTTTAAGAAGGGGAGGTATAGTTATGACAGGTGTTTTTAAAGGGATAATGTTTGAGGTAATTAGGAGACCGGCGACGATGCTACCTCAGGCTAGTCGTTTGATTGGGTTGATTACTGCTGGGTTATTTTCGTTAATAGGGGATATGGGGCTGAATCGGGGGTGGCCCATGGAGACGAAGTACACCACTCGGAGGCTGTAAATGGCTGTAAAAGAGGTGGCTAAAATGGTTAAGGTCAGGGCTCAGGCGTTAAGGTGTGATGTGTTTAGTGATTCAATGATGGCGTCTTTGGAGAAGAAGCCTGCTAAAAAGGGGGTACCTGTCAGGGCTAGACTGCCAATGGTAAGGCAGGAGGATGTAAAAGGAGTGAGGTGATGTATACCTCCTATCTTGCGAATGTCTTGTTCGTCATTTAAGCTGTGAATGATTGAACCTGAGCATAGAAAGAGTATTGCTTTGAAGAAAGCGTGCGTACAGATGTGAAGGAAGGCAAGTTGAGGTTGGTTTAATCCGATGGTAACCATCATTAGGCCTAATTGGCTAGATGTAGAGAATGCAACGATTTTTTTGATGTCATTTTGAGTGAGGGCACAGGTAGCGGTGAATAGGGTCGTTAGGGCACCTAAACATAAACATACGGTTAAAGCCGTCTGGTTGTGTTCCATTAGAGGGCTCAATCGGACTAGGAGAAAAATTCCCGCAACAACCATGGTGCTGGAGTGCAGTAGGGCAGAGACCGGTGTGGGACCCTCTATGGCAGAGGGAAGCCATGGGTGAAGTCCAAATTGGGCTGATTTACCGGTAGCGGCAATAATCAGCCCTAGAAGTGGGAAGGTAAGGTCAAAGTCTTTGGCGGCTGCAAATATTTGTTGCATTTCCCAAGAGTTAAAGTTTGTGGCTATCCATGCTATGGCGAAAATTAGTCCAACATCCCCGACTCGGTTATAAAGAACTGCCTGGAGGGCAGCAGTATTTGCGTCGGCTCGTCCATATCATCAGCCGATGAGAAGGAAGGACATAATGCCTACTCCTTCTCAGCCAATAAAAAGTTGAAATATATTGTTTGCTGTAACTAGGGTAATTATAGCAATTAGAAAGACTAGGAGGTATTTGAAAAATCGGTTCATGTAAGGGTCTGCATGTATGTATCAAGATGCAAATTCAAGAATTGATCATGTAACATATAGGGCGACTGGGGTAAAGATAATTGAGTAGTGGTCGAATTTGAGGCTAATATTAACATCAAATGTTAGGGTATTTATTCAATTTCAGTTAGTAATGATTACTTCTGCTCCTTCGTTGAGGAAAAGGCCCAAAGGAAGGAGGCTAGTGAAGAAAGCTAGTTTAACTGCTGTTTTGACTTGGGAGAGGGCTCAATTGGTTCCGGATGGTTGAGGTGTGAGGGTTGTGAATACGGGGTACGCTAAAAGTAAAAAAATAATGATTAAGCTGGATGTTATTATTAGGGAAGTGGGGTGCATAGCTGCTACTTGGATTTGCACCAAGAGTTTTTGGTTCCTAAGACCAACGGATGAGCTGTTATCCTTTAGGAGCGGCTCGAGTGAGCCCAGGGGTTCAACCAAGGTGGCGAAGATTAGCAGTCTTCGTTGCTAGCGAGCCTCTCTCGGTGGGTAAGGGGGCTTTAACCTCTATTTTTAGAATCACAATCTAATGTTTTTGTTAAACTATACCTACAAGCGGCCCACCCTCAAATTAATTCGGGTTTGAGGATTAGCAGGATTAGGGGGAGGAGGTGAAGGGCTATTAGTAAATGTTCTCGAGAGTGGGAGGGGTCTAGGGCAATAATATGGGCTGGAAGTGGGCCCCGTTGAGTCATAAGGAACATATAGAGTGAGTAGCCTGCAGTGATTAGGGTACCAGCCCCTGTTAGTGCGAGGGTTCATCAGGATCAGTTAAATAATGATGTGATAATTATTAGTTCTCCTATTAGGTTAGGTAAAGGGGGGAGGGCTAAGTTAGCAAGGCTGGCAATAAATCATCATGTTGTTATTAGGGGAAGGGCCATTTGTAGTCCTCGTGCTAGAACTATGGTCCGGCTGTGGGTTCGTTCGTAGTTGGTATTTGCTAGGCAGAATAGGGCTGAGGATGTTAGGCCATGTGCAATTATAAGGATGAGGGCTCCTGTAAATCCTCATGGGGTTTGGATGAGGATGCCCCCTACAACTAGGCCTATGTGGCTAACTGATGAATAAGCAATGAGAGATTTTAAGTCGGTTTGGCGTAAGCAAATTGAGCCGGTTATAATTACCCCTCAAAGGGCGAAGATAAGAAAGGGGTAGCTTAGTTCTTTTGTTAGGGGCTCTAACATGACCATTATTCGTATTATGCCGTATCCCCCTAGTTTTAAGAGCACGGCAGCAAGGATTATGGAGCCGGCGACGGGTGCTTCAACGTGTGCTTTAGGAAGTCAGAGGTGGACTCCGTAAAGAGGTATTTTTACTAGAAAAGCCAGTAGACAACCTGCTCATCAGAGTTTGTCGGCGTAGGTTGAAAGTAATATAGGGTCGGAATATTGTAGGGTAAGTATGGAGAGAGTGCCTGTGTTGTTTTGTAGAAGTAGAAGGGCTACAAGAAGCGGGAGAGAGCCTGCTAAAGTGTAGAATAAGAAGTAGGTCCCTGCATTGAGTCGTTCTGTTTGATTGCCTCATCGGGTGATTAGAATTAGGGTTGGGATAAGAGTAGCTTCAAATATGACGTAAAATATAATAATTTCGGTTGCACTGAAGGCTAAGATTAGGAAAATTTGTAATGACGTCAGGAGTGTAATGTATATTCGTTGCCGATTGATGGGCTCCAGGGCTGTGTGGTTTTGGCTAGCAAGAATTATGAGGGGTAAAAGCCAGCAGGTGAGGACTAGCAGGGGGGTAGAGAGGGGGTCTGTTGCCATGTAGAGGTTAAGAGAGGATCACCCTGTCTCTGATAGGTTTTTTAGTCAGGTAAGGCTGGCCAGGGCGATTACTAGGCTGTGGAGAAGGGAGGAGGGTCAGAGTCATTTAGCGGGGGAGAATCAAATTGTTGGCACTAGCATTAAGGTGGGGATTAGGATTTTTAGCATTGTAGGAGATTTAGGCTTTGTAAGCGGTCAGACCCGTGGGTACGGGCTGTAGCTACCAATAGAGCGAGTCCGGCACTTGCTTCGCAAGCTGAGAAAGCTAGTAGTAGTATAGGGGAGGCTGAGAAGTTAGTGGAGTCTAGTTGTAGGGTCCATAGGGAGAGTGCAATAAACAGGGAGAGTATTATTCCCTCTAAACATAGGAGAGCAGAGAGAAGATGGGTTCGGTGGAGGGCTAGTCCTGTTAACCCTAGTAAGAAGGTCGATGAAAAAGTGAAGTGAACGGGGGTCATTAGGTGATTGTGGACTTTAACCACAAGTTTTTGAGCCGAAATCAAATGTTTTTCTTAAACTAATTACCTATTCGGCCCATTCTAGTCCGCCTTGAATTCATTCATAAATTAGGCCTAGGGTAAGCAGAGCTAGGACAGCTGAGGCTCATAGGAATGTGGTTAAAGGAGATGATAGTTGGTCTCCTCAGGGAAGGGGTAGGAGAAGGGCAATTTCTAGGTCAAATAGAAGAAATAAAATAGCAACAAGAAAGAATCGAAGAGAAAATGGGAGTCGGGCACTACCTAGTGGATCAAAGCCGCATTCGTAGGGGGAGAGCTTTTCATGGTCTGGGCTTATTTGGGGCAGTCAGAAGGAAACAATGGCGAGAATGGTGGAAAGTACAATGGCAATAGTAATAATTGTTGTGACTAAGTTCATTATCTTTCCTTGGAGTTTAACCAAGACCTGGTGATTGGAAGTCACTTATACTTGCTTTGATACTAGAAAGATTAAGATCCTCATCAGTAGATGGAGATGTATAGGAATAATCAGACGACGTCTACGAAGTGTCAATATCAGGCGGCTGCTTCGAATCCGAAATGGTGCTCAGATGTAAAATGATATTGAATTTGGCGGAGTAGACAGATGGCCAGGAATGTTGAGCCAATAATAACGTGTAGTCCGTGGAAGCCAGTGGCTACAAAAAATGTGGAGCCGTAGACTCCGTCTGCGATTGTAAAGGGGGCCTCGTAGTACTCTATGGCTTGGAGAAAGGTGAAATAGAATCCTAGTAGAATTGTTAGTGCTAAAGATTGAATTGCTTGTTTTCGTTCACCTTCTATAATGCTGTGGTGGGCTCAGGTAACTGTAACTCCAGAGGCGAGTAGAACAGCTGTGTTGAGAAGGGGGACTTCAAATGGATCTAGGGTTGTAATGCCGGTAGGGGGTCAGCAGCCTCCTAGTTCAGGGGTGGGTGCAAGGCTTGAGTGGTAGAAGGCTCAGAAGAATCCTAGGAAGAAAAAGACTTCTGAGGTAATGAAGAGGATCATTCCATATCGGAGCCCTTTTTGAACGGGCGGTGTGTGGTGACCTTGGAATGTGCCTTCTCGTACGATGTCTCGTCATCATTGGTATATTGTAAGAAGAAGAAGAACTATTCCGAGGGACATAAGTGTTGTCGAGTGGAAGTGAAATCAGATTGCGAGACCTGACGTTATTAGGAGGGCAGCAATAGCGCCTGTTAGAGGTCAAGGGCTAGGGTCAACTATGTGGTATGCGTGTGCTTGATGGGCCATTAGACGTTTTCTTGTAGGTAAAGGCTTAAGAGAAGGACGAAGACGTAAGCTTGAATTATAGCAACGGCAACTTCTAAGAGGGTAAGTAGGAATAGTAGTGTTGCTGTGAGAATTGCTACTGTGGGTATAAGTGGAAGAAGTACAAATGCAGCTGTCGCGATTAGTTGAATCAGAAGATGTCCGGCTGTTAGGTTTGCTGTTAGCCGTACTCCTAGGGCTAGAGGGCGAATAAATAGACTAATTGTTTCGATAATGATCAGGACGGGGATCAGGGGGGTGGGGGTACCTTCAGGGAGAAGGTGGCCAAGTGCGATAGTTGGTTGGTTACGTATACCAATAATAACGGTTGCTAGCCAGAGTGGAACTGCAAGGCCTATATTGAGGGACAATTGTGTGGTAGGGGTAAATGTGTAAGGCAGAAGTCCTAACATGTTTAGAGTGATTAGGAATAATATTAGGGAGGTAAATAATGCAGCTCATTTATGGCCCCCGGGGCTTAGGGGTAGGAGAAGTTGCTGGGTGAATCGGTTGATGAATCAGTTTTGAAGGGCTAATAGTCGGTTGTTGAGTCATCGGGAGGAGGGGATGGGGTAAAGGATTCAAGGGAGGCTTAAGGCTAGAGCCATTAAGGGGATACCTAAATATGTGGGGCTCATGAATTGGTCAAAGAAGCTTAGTGTCATGGTCAGTTTCAGGGCTCTGTTTTAGGGGTTTCTGCGCTTTGAAGAGTTGGCTCGTTGGGGAAAGTATGAGCTAGCACTTTAGGAGGAATAACGGTTAGGAAAATTAGTCAGGTGAAGACTAAAATGGCAAATCAGGGTGCGGGGTTGAGTTGAGGCATGTCGCTAGGGGTGGTTGGGAGGCACCAATCTTTAGCTTAAAAGGCTAACGCTATACCCTGTTTAGCTTCTTAGCGAGGCGTCTTCAAGTATTAGAGATGATCAATTTTCAAAGTGTTCTAGGGGTACTGCTTCTACTACGATGGGTATAAAACTATGGTTAGCCCCACAAATTTCAGAGCATTGTCCGTAAAAGACCCCTGGTCGGGATGCGATGAAGGCTGTTTGATTCAGGCGGCCGGGGACTGCGTCTATTTTTACGCCTAGTGCTGGGACTGCTCAGGAGTGGAGAACGTCTTCAGCAGATACTAGGACTCGGATTGGGGATTCCACTGGGATTACTATTCGGTGGTCGGCTTCTAGGAGTCGAAATTGTCCGGGAGTTAAATCTTGTGTTGGGATTATGTAGGAGTCAAATCCGAGGTCTTCGTAGTCTGTATACTCGTAGCTTCAGTACCATTGATGTCCTATGGCTTTAATTGTGAGATGGGGGTCGTTAACTTCATCTATAAGGTAAAGAATGCGTAGAGAGGGGAGGGCAATTAGGATAAGAATAACTGCTGGAAGAACAGTTCAGATGATTTCAATTTCTTGGGAGTCCAGGATGTATTTATTGGTGAGTTTGGTGGAGACCATGGCCACAATGATGTAAAGTACTAGCGTGCTAATTAGGAACACAATTATTAAGGCGTGGTCGTGGAAATGAAGGAGTTCTTCTATTACAGGTGAAGCTGCATCTTGAAAGCCTAGCTGTGAGGGATGTGCCATTAAGTGTTCAAGACACGTGGGGTTTTAACCCACGATTCTGCCTTGACAAGGCAGTGTAATGTCTATTTTACTAGTGTCTTATGAAGAAAGTGACAGAGCGGTTATGTGGTTGGCTTGAAACCAACCTATGGGGGTTCAACTCCTCCCTTTCTCGTCAGTTTGATTGAACTTGAACGAATGCAGGTTCCTCGAATGTATGATAAGGGGGAGGGCAGCCATGTAATCATTCTACATTAGTTGTGGTGAGTTCTACTGCTAGTACTTCACGTTTTGCGGCGAATGCTTCTCAGATAATGAAGAGGAACATAATTACTGCTACTAGGGAGATGAGTGATCCAATGGAGGAGACAGTATTTCACAGGGTGTATGCATCGGGGTAGTCTGAATACCGTCGAGGTATTCCAGCTAGGCCTAGGAAGTGTTGGGGGAAGAAGGTTAGGTTTACTCCAATAAACATAATTCCAAAGTGGATTTTTGTTCAAGTGCTGTGGAGGGTGTATCCTGTAAATAGAGGGAATCAGTGGACAAAAGCAGCAACAATGGCGAAAACGGCTCCCATTGAAAGGACGTAGTGGAAGTGGGCAACTACGTAGTATGTGTCATGCAGGACGATGTCTAGGGAGGAATTAGCTAAGACGATGCCAGTTAGGCCTCCGACTGTGAAGAGGAAAATAAACCCTAGGGCTCAGAGAAGAGGTGTTTCTCATTTGATTGAGCCTCCGTGGAGGGTTGCAAGTCAGCTAAAGACTTTAACACCAGTAGGGATTGCGATGATTATGGTGGCAGATGTAAAATAAGCTCGTGTGTCTACGTCCATGCCGACTGTAAATATGTGATGGGCTCAGACAATAAACCCCAGAAGGCCGATTGCCATTATGGCTCACACCATACCCATGTAGCCAAATGGTTCTTTTTTACCAGAGTAGTAGGCAACAATGTGTGAGATTATTCCGAAGCCTGGAAGAATTAAAATGTAAACTTCTGGGTGGCCAAAGAATCAGAATAGGTGTTGGTAAAGAATTGGGTCACCTCCTCCAGCGGGGTCGAAGAAGGTGGTGTTAAGGTTTCGGTCTGTAAGAAGCATTGTAATGCCAGCAGCCAGGACGGGTAGGGAGAGCAGAAGAAGTACAGCAGTAATCAGGACTGCCCACACGAACAGAGGGGTTTGGTATTGGGAGATGGCAGGGGGTTTCATGTTAATAATAGTTGTAATGAAGTTGATAGCTCCAAGGATGGAAGAAATTCCTGCTAAGTGGAGAGAAAAAATGGTCAGGTCGACGGATGCCCCTGCATGGGCTAAGTTACCCGCCAGGGGTGGGTAAACGGTTCATCCCGTTCCGGCCCCAGCTTCTACTCCGGAAGAGGCAAGAAGGAGAAGGAAGGACGGTGGGAGTAGTCAGAAGCTCATGTTATTCATTCGAGGGAATGCTATGTCTGGGGCACCAATTATTAGTGGTACGAGTCAGTTTCCGAATCCTCCGATTATAATTGGCATTACTATAAAGAAAATTATTACGAATGCATGTGCTGTAACAATTACATTATAAATCTGGTCGTCTCCTAGGAGGGCGCCTGGTTGGCTTAGTTCTGCTCGAATGAGCAGGCTTAGGGCTGTGCCCACTATTCCGGCTCAGGCACCAAATACTAGATAGAGGGTGCCGATGTCTTTGTGATTGGTCGAGAAAAATCAACGTGTGATTGCCACAGGTAGGATGGCTGAGTTTTAAGCGGTGGATTGTAGCCCCATAAACAGAGGTTTGAATCCTCTTCTTACCAAGCCCCGAGGTGTTTTACATATTAGATTGCAAATCTAAAGAAGTAGGCTAACCCCCTACCGGGGCTTTTCCCCGCCTTTAGTCTCTTAATAGGCGGGGAAAAGGTAGATGGATGCTCGCTGGTTTGGGCGCTTAGCTGTTAACTAAGAGTTTGTAGGATCGAGGCCTGCCTATCTAGAAAGGCTTTAGCTTAATTAAAGTATCTGTTTTGCATGCAGAAGATGTGGGGTAATGTCCCGCAAGTCTTATCAGGGGCTGGGAGACTTTCACTCCCGCTTAGGGCTTTGAAGGCCCTTGGTCTTGTACTATCCTAAGTCCCTTAGAGGGTTAATAGGGCAACTGCTGCTGGGGTGAGGGGTAATAAGGATAAGGTGGCTGTAGTTGAGACGGCTAGAGGTAGGGTTAGTTGTGTGGAGGGGAGGCGTCAGGGGGTAGTTCCGGTGAGATTGTTAGGGGATATGGTAAGGGTTATTGCGTATGTGAGGCGTAGATAAAAATATAGGCTTAGGAGGGCAGTTAGGGCAGCTAGTGTGGCTGTAGGGGCGAGGCCTTGTTTGGTTAGTTCTTGGAGGATTAGTCATTTTGGTATAAAACCTGTTAGTGGGGGTAGACCGCCTAGTGAAAGGAGAATGAGTGGGGCGAGGGATGTGAGTATGGGGGCTTTTGCTCATGAGGTGGCGAGGGCATTAATGGTAGTTGATTTATTTAGTTTAAATACAAGGAATGTTGAGAATGTTATAATAAAGTACGTGAGAAGAGCCAACAGTGTAAGGGAGGGGGAAAATTGTAAGATTAGGATTATTCAGCCTAGATGGGCGATTGAGGAGTAGGCAAGGATTTTTCGTAGTTGGGTTTGGTTAAGACCACCTCAGCCCCCAACTAGGGTGGACATGAGTCCTAGAATAATTAAAATGGTTGAATTGGCCGGTTGAATTTGGAGAAGCAGGGCGAAAGGGGCAAGTTTTTGTCAGGTTGAGAGAATAAGGCCTGTGGTGAGGTCTAATCCTTGAAGGACTTCAGGTAGTCAGGCATGAACTGGGGCAAGGCCAATTTTTAATGCAAGGGCAAGGGTAATCAAGGTAACGGGGAGGGGGTGTGATATCTGTTGAATGTCTCATTGTCCGGTAAGTCAAGCATTAGTGGTGCTGGCAAAAAGTAGTATGGCGGCTGCGGTGGCTTGGGTAAGAAAGTATTTAGTAGTTGCTTCTACTGCTCGTGGGTGGTGGTGTTGGGCTATAAGTGGAATAATGGCGAGGGTATTTATTTCAAGTCCTATTCAGGCCAGGAGTCAGTGAGAGCTGGCAAAGGTGATTGTGGTTCCTAGGCCTAGTCCAAATAGCAGGGTGGCTAAGATGTACGGGTTCATTAGTAAAGGAAGGAGTTTAACCAACATGTTTGGGGTATGGGCCCAAAAGCTTAATTAGCTGACTTTACTAGGAAGTGGTGTAGTGGAAGCACTGAGAGTTTTGATCTCTCTAGGTAGGGTTCGAGTCCCTTCTTTCTAAGGAGTCGGGGGGACTTTAACCCCCATGGTTCACTCTATCAAAGTGGCCCTTTGGCTTCAGGCACAACTCCGGGGTTATAGTTGAGGGGGTAGTCCTGCGAATGCAATGGGAAGTGAAAGGTGTCAAATAACTAGGGATAGTGTGAGAGGTAGGAAGTTTTTTCAGGTCAGGTGCATAAGCTGGTCGTACCGGAATCGGGGGTATGAGGCCCGAACTCAAAGGAATACGATTGAAAGGAGGGCGGCTTTAGTTATTAGGTTGACTGCAGTGAGTTCTGGGATTGTTGGGATGTGTGCTGCGCCTAAGAAAAGGGTGGCGGAAAGTGTATTCATAAGTAAGATGTTGGCATATTCTGCTAGGAAGAATAGGGCAAAGGGGCCTCCTGCATATTCTACGTTGAAGCCTGATACTAGTTCTGATTCACCTTCAGTTAGGTCGAACGGTGCTCGATTGGTTTCTGCTAGGGTTGAAATGTATCATATAGCGGCTAAAGGCCAGGCTGGTAAGATCAATCAAACGCTTTCTTGGGCAATGTTGAAGGTTTGCAGGGTGAAGCCGCCGGTGAAGATAATGGTGTTTAAGAGGATGAGTCCGAGGCTAACTTCGTATGAGATGGTTTGCGCTACGGCTCGAAGGGCACCGATTAGGGCGTATTTTGAATTTGATGCTCAGCCTGAGCCTAGAATTGAATAGACTGCAAGGCTGGAGAGGGCTAAGATAAATAAGATACCTAAGTTTAGGTCAATTACTGGGTAGGGAAGGGGTATTGGGGCTCACAGGGTGAGGGCAAGTGTAAGGGCTAGCATCGGGGTTAGAAGGAAGAGAATGGGGGAAGAGGTTGAGGGGCGCACGGGTTCTTTAATAAATAGTTTCACTCCGTCGGCGATGGGTTGTAGGAGGCCGTAGGGTCCTACAATGTTTGGACCTTTTCGCAGTTGTATGTAGCCAAGCACTTTACGTTCAAGTAGGGTTAGAAAAGCAACGGCTAGAAGAACTGGAACAATGAAAGCTAGTGGGTTAATGATGTGGGTGATGAGTGTTGAGATCATAGTTAAGGAGAGGACTTGAACCTCTGTTGAAAGGGCTTAGGTCTTTTGCAGTAACCGGGCTCTGCCACCTTAACATGCCGTTTTCTTCGGCACAGGGGCATGCCCTTTTGCCTATTTTAGTTGTTTTCATTAGGTGGGGGTGAGGCGTGCTTCAAGCATGGGCCTCTTCTTTTCGGTCCTTTCGTACTAGAAAAGATCATGTCATAGATAGAAACTGACCTGGATTACTCCGGTCTGAACTCAGATCACGTAGGACTTTAATCGTTGAACAAACGAACCCTTAATAGCGGCTGCACCATTAGGATGTCCTGATCCAACATCGAGGTCGTAAACCCCCTTGTCGATATGGGCTCTAAAAGGGGATTGCGCTGTTATCCCTAGGGTAACTCGGTCCGTTGATCGGCGTTGCCGGATCTTATTGGTCAGAAATTCTGTTTGTTAGAGCAGGAGCTCTTAGTTGTAGGAGGAGTATTCCCATTCCACGTGGGGGTTTTTTGTTTCCCCGCGGTCGCCCCAACCAAAGACATTAGGGCAGGGTTCATCTGGTTTAATCCTTTATTTAGGAGTGTTTAACATGATCTGCCTGGGTGTCTAAAGCTCCATAGGGTCTTCTCGTCTTATGGTTTTATCCCCGCTTCTGCACGGGGAGATCAATTTCATTGACTTGAAAAAGGAGACAGCTAAGCCCTCGTTGTGCCATTCATACAGGTCTCCATTTAAAAGACAAGTGATTGCGCTACCTTCGCACGGTCAAAATACCGCGGCCGTTAAACTTATAGTCACAGGGCAGGCGGGACCTCTTATTTTTCAGCTTTGCAAGAGGCGATGTTTTTGGTAAACAGGCGAGGCTTCATGTGTTTGCCGAGTTCCTTCTCTTTCTTTTAGTCTTTCCTAGGGGGCACACCAGTGTGGGGTTAACGGTAGTGTTTTGAATGTTCTTCTGGTTGTTTGGTCTGTTGTTCAGTACCCTCTTTGTTTGGGGCCGTTAATGTTCGGTGGGGGGTCCGTTCCGATTTACACGTGTGCAAGGAGAGAGTTTTATGCTCTCTTATTACTCATATTAGCATGATCACTCCCATGCTTGCATGGGATGGCCTGGTAGAAATAGGGGGTTAAGATAAAATTATCGGGATGAAGGGGGTAATAGGTATGTCTGAGCTTTAACGCTTTCTATAGGGATGGCTGCTTTTAGGCCCACCCAAACATTTTACCTTTGTTTTTATGATCTTTACCCTCCTGGAAAAGTTGTGTCTTGTTTCAAAGGGGCTGTACCCCCTTTGACTAACTCTCTCGGTTTCTTTAGGTGTCAGGAGGGGTCAAGACGGAAGTGAAGAAAGAAGCCGAGAGGCTGAACTTCTATCCAATTCTCAGGCAACCAGCTATAACTAGGTTCGGTAGGTCTGTCACCTCTACTCAAAGCTCTTCCCACTCTTTTGCCACAGAGACGGGTGTGCCCTATTAATAGGCTGTCTTGGAGTAGCTCACTTAGTTTCGGGGAATCAAACTAAAGTTCTCTTTGCTTGGGTTTTTCTAGCTAAATCATGATGCAAAAGGTACGAGCTTAAATCTCTGCTTTTTTGGGCTTTACTGGTTTGTTTCATTTCTCTTTCAGCGTTCCCTTGCGGTACTTTCTCTATTGCGCCACGTTCCCTTTTCTGTCGCCCATACTAGGGGGGTAAAATGGTTTGTTTAATGAAAATTTTGGTGTATTTGGGGGTATAAATAATGGTTTGTTGTTTTTGGTAGTGGGGGCTAGCTGTTGGGCGTCAGGGTGATCCGATTTGCACGGATGACTTCTCAGTGTAAGGGAGATGCTTTTCTGTCTTAGCTACACTCTGATTTTTCCAAGTACACCTTCCGGTACACTTACCATGTTACGACTTGCCTCCCCTTTGCGATTGTAGGGTTTTAGTTACTTTCATTTTTAGGCTTGGGGAGAGTGACGGGCGGTGTGTGCGCGCTTCAGGGCCAATTTCAGCGGAACACTCTATTTCCTGCTTACTGCTAAATCCTCCTTCAGATGTACATTTCAGTGCATCGTTCGTATTCACTGCATTAGGGAATGTAGCCCATTTCTTCCCCCTCCATACGCTACACCTCGACCTGACGTTTTGGGCTGTGCCAATTTTGCTTACTATAGGACCTTCACAGGGTAAGCTGACGACGGCGGTATATAGGCGGGAAAAACAAGGAAGGGTGAGGTTTAACGGGGGTTATCGGTTCTAGAACAGGCTCCTCTAGGTGGATCTAAAGCACCGCTCAAGTCCTTTGGGTTTCAAGCTGATGCTCGTAGTTCCCAGGCGGATAGCAGGTGTAAGGTGCTATCGATGTTTAGGGCTAGGCATAGTGGGGTATCTAATCCCAGTTTGTACCATAGCTTTCGTGGGTTCAGGTGTTGTAAAGCCACTTTCGTGATTGTTCTTCTTTCTCTCGGGTGCGTATAACAGCTTTGAGGGTATTCGGCTTTAGTATTCAGGTTATCTTAACCACTCTTTACGCCGGGGGCTATCAACTTGGGCCTCTCGTATAACCGCGGTGGCTGGCACGAGTTTTACCGGCCCTCTTAGCTTTGACTAAGTCAAGTTTTCACTTATGGCTTAATGTTTATCACTGCTGAGTTCCCTTGGGGGTGTGGCTAAGCAAGGTGTCGTGGGCTTAATTTAATGTGCCTGATACCAGCTCCTTGTTCCCGGGCAGGGAACTGTAGGGCATTCTCACAGGGGTGCGGATACTTGCATGTGTAAGTTTAGCTAAAGTTGATAGTAAAGTCAGGACCAAGCCTTTGTGCTTGCGGAGCTTTCTAGGGCCCATCTTAACATCTTCAGTGTTATGCTTTGATTAAGCTACGCTAGC